ACTGTATTTTTGATTGGTACTGCAGTGGCCCTTTGGTTGGGTATTGGAGCAACATTACCTATTGAGAAATCTCTAACTTTAGGTCTTTTTTAAATTAATTCAATTGTGAAATAAAATATTATAATGTATCTAGGGAATAGTCACTTCAAATCAAAATGAATTCTTTCCCTAGATACATTTGTTCAATTAGAGCCTAGATCTATTCCGAATATATGGATTCCGCTAAAGATTCAAAATCCATTTTTATCTTTTTCTTGTTTCTAAAAAAAATGGATTTAAAACGGATTCTTTGGTAAATCAATTTCGAAATGTTTTTCTAGAATGCCCCATATCTGTTTTACATCTTCTATGTGAAAATGCTCGATTTTCATAAGATCTTCTCGACTCTTATTCAAAAAGTCCAATAATGTATGTATATTTGAACTTTTAAGGCAATTATAGATCCTAGGAGACAATTCTGATTGATCAATAAAAATATATTTCAACGCTATTTTTTTTGTATTTTTCCTTAGATTAATCAATCTATCATGAAGAGTAAGAAGGGGTAAAGTAACCTTGTGTTGATTGTCCTCTAAATGTAAGTTTTCTTCTTCCACATGGAGAAAGGGAATAAATAAATCAATTAAATTCCGGGAGGCTTCATGAAGGGCTTCTTTCGGAGTGAAACTTCCATTTGTCCATATTTCGAGAAAAAGTATCTCTTGTTTTTCATTTCTATAGTAATGAATGCTATGATTTGCATTTCGAACAGGCATGAATATAGCATCTATAGGATAATTTCCGTCTTGAAAGTTATTTGGCGCTTTTATACGATATCCACGATTCCTCTCGATTTGTAATCCAATACAAAAATCAATTGGTTCCATCAAGTTAGCTATATACTGTGTATTATCGACGATTTCCACAGAAGGCGGTGAAATGATGTCTTGAGCAGTTACATACCTGGGGCCTTTGACACAAATAGATGCGTCATAAGTTCCATACAGATTACTTCTCAATACAATTTCTTTCAAATTCATTAAAATTTCATGTACCGATTCTTGAATACCTACTATGGTAGAATATTCATGCGGTATTTTCTCAGATTTTGCACGTGTAATACATGTTCCTTCTATTTCTCCAAGCAAAGCTCTTCGCATTGCAATGCCTATTGTGTCGGCTTGACCTTTCATAAGTGGAGACAAAATAAAACGTCCATAATAAAAACGCTTACTGTCTACTCTTGATTCAACACACTTCCACTGTAATGTCCGAGTAGCTACTGTTACTTTCTCTCGAACCATAGTAATATTATTTGCTTAGATCATTGAATCATTTATTTCTCTTGAAAGCTTTTTATTCTATACACGTCGTTTTTTAGGAGGCCTACAGCCATTATGTGGCATAGGGGTTACATCTCGTACGAAACTTAATAGCATACCACTTCTACGAATAGCTCGTAATGCTGCATCCCTTCCAAGACCGGGACCCTTTATCATGATTTCTGCTCGTTGCATACCTTGATCCACTACTGTACGAATAGCGTTTTCTGCTGCGGTTTGAGCAGCAAATGGTGTCCCCTTTTTTGCACCCTTGAATCCACAAGTGCCCGCAGAGGACCAAGAAACCACCTGACCTCGTACATCTGTAACAGTTACAATGGTATTGTTGAAACTTGCCTGAACATGAATAACTCCCTTTGGTATTCTACGCGCATTCTTACGTAATCCAATACGTCCATTTCTACGTGAACCAACTCTTGGTATAGGTTTTGCCATATTGTACCATTTCATAACTATGAGTCCGAAATATATGGATATATCCATTTCATGCCAAAAAACAGATCCTTTAATTTATTATTTGTATATTGGCTCTTTTAGAGAGCCCTTGTTTAGAAATATTATCCTTGTCTTTGTTTATGTCTCGGGTTGAAACAAATTACTATAATTCGTCCCCGCCTACGGATCAGACGACATTTTTCACAAATTTTACGAACAGAGGCTCTTATTTTCATATTTGTCATTCCTTATCCTTAATTCGGAATATACTTTATTGGTTGGAAGAAACTAAGTTTCTTGAAATTTTGAACCTCGAATTCTATCCCCATAAAACCCCATAAAAAGGGAATGGTGAAGTTGAAAAAACGACTCTCGAATCTTTTAAACTTTGTTGCGAAGTCGATAAATTAGACACCCTCTGGTTGAATCATAACGACTTTATTTCCATTTTAACTCGATCTCCTGGTAGTATCCGTATAAAACTACGCCGTATCCGTACTGAAACATAACCTATAATAAGATCTTCATTATCTAAACGAACCGGGAACATACCGTTGGGAAGTGATGTGATTCAGAAATGGATCCTTCCTGAATCCTTTTATATTCTTTCATTTCAAGTAAAACCCCTTGAAGTATCAACTCGTGGAGTAGGAGTGATATTAGACAACCGGTTCTCTTTTTTTTTTACAAAGAGGAAGTTACGGATCCAATTCGGATATTCGAAAGGATTACCATATATAACACAAAATTTCTCCACCAATTCCTTCTAATCGAGCTTCTCGGTCTGTCATTATACCTCGAGAAGTAGAAAGAATTACTATCCCCATCCCGCCTAAAATTCTAGGAATTCGTTGATAGTTAGAATAGACTCGTAGACCGGGTCGACTGATCTGTTTTAAATTTAAAATATTTCTTTTATATGGTTTTTGTCTATTCTTTCTGTGTCGCAAGGTTAAAATCAAAAAATATTTGTTGCTTTCCCGATGTTTTCTCATGTTTTCGATAAAACCTTCTCGTAAAAGTTTTTTAACAATATTTTCGGTAATGTTAGTAGATGCAATTCGAACCATTCCTTTTTTATTCATGTCGGCATTTCGTATCGAGGTTATTATATCAGCAATAGTGTCCTTACCCATGATGAACTAAATTTATTGGTACCTCCGAATTTGGATATAATCAACATGTTCTTTCTTTTTATTTATGAATTCTTAAATAAAGGTATATGCGTGAAACAGAATCTTTTCATTTAAATTACGACTATAAATTATAATACCTCGGGAGCTAATGAAACTATTTTAGTAAACTGGAATTGTCTCAATTCCCGGGCAATCGCACCAAAAACTCGGGTTCCCTTTGGATTTCCTTCTTGATCAATGACAACTGCAGCATTATCGTCATATCGTATTATCATACCGTTTTCACGTTTTAGTTCTTTACAAGTACGTACAATTACAGCTCTGACAACTTCTGATCTTTCTAAGGGCATATTAGGTACTGCTTCTTTGATCACAGCAACAACAATGTCACCAATATGAGCATATCGACGATTACTAGTTCCTATGATGCGAATACACATCAATTCTCGAGCCCCGCTATTATCCGCTACATTCAAATGGGTCTGAGGTTGAATCATCGTTTTTTAATACCTCCTTTCAATGCAAAGGGCGAAAAAAATAAATATTATTTGTCCAGAAAAAATTTCGATTCTTTTTTCATCCCCAAGACCTCTTTATTAGTTTTACCTTCCTATTCCGAAATAATGAATTGAGTCCGTATAGGCATTTTTGACGCCGCTATTGAAATGGCCTTTCTGGCTATATTTTCTGCTACTCCGCCCGTTTCATAAAGTATTCGACCTGGCTTAATGACAGCGACCCAATATTCGGGGGATCCTTTCCCCGAACCCATACGTGTTTCCGTAGGTTTTACTGTAACCGGCTTGTCTGGAAATATACGTACCCATATTTTTCCACCCCGACGTACATTTCGTGCCATTGCTCGTCGTCCTGCTTCTATTTGTCTAGATGTGATCCAAGCGGGTGCAAGTGCCTGAAGAGCATATTTACCGAAACAAATGCAATTCCCTCGATAAGATATTCCCTTCATTCTTCCTCTATGTTGTTTACGGAATCTGGTTTTTTTGGGGTTATAGTTGATGGTTGTTTCTCCCAATTCCATCTCTACTACAGAATCGGACATGAGAGTTTCTTCTCATCCGGCTCCTCGCGAATGAAAATATAGTAAAAAATAGTTAATTACGATATTATTTAATGAATAATATACTGAATCGTGGGATTTTTTGACATTTTATCTAATCGAGTAGGAATTTTTATATCTTGTTTGAATAGTTAATTAAACATATCTATGTTATAGATAATGTAATACATAGAATTAGAATGTCCTTTTTTATAACGTTATAACGGATTTTTTATTTTGTTTCGACTTTTATCCTATTAGATCGTCCAAAATTTAGTAATCCAATAAAAGAAAGCTTTCGCGGACGAATATTTACTCTTTCAATATCTATTTCAGTTGTAAGGTTAGCGCGCGACCTCTCAGTATAAATGAATGAGTCTCAGTTCCTTCCGCCATCCTGCCCAATGAATCATTCGAATTCTCTGTCAATAGAATTTTCTGTATTCACAGGTTCCGTCGTTCTCATCGCCTCTCGATTAATATTAATGGTTAGGTCTTAATTCTACAGCGGAGCTCCTAATGAAATTCGTTTTTGAGTCAATTTTCTCAGTCTTTATTGGCTCGAAGCTCTTGATTTGTTTGTTCTATGAATGAATTCATCTGATTATGGATGAATCCGTAGTGATGCTTTATTACTTTTTATGTTATGAGATTACTCATAGACCTTACATGTTGGAATCATATATCAGTTATGGATGTTCTTTTTCTTTCTCTCAACCTTCCATTTATCTATATTATAGTTCGCTTCACAACTCCGAATCATATTGATTGATTTTTCTTTTTTTTATGCAAATCAGTTGCTACAACGATATGACCAATATATCATATCTTGACTGGTTTTTTGGATCCAGATAGTACGAAGCGATGGGTTGGTTATTAGTTCATATTACGGGCTTGGTCCATCTTTTTGAATCCTAACTTTAAAAAAATCAACGAGTCACACACTAAGCATAGCAATTATATTATATCAAATGGTCAATCGAATTTTTATTTCACCCTATAAAATTTAAAATTAGAATTGCTTATGGTTGTTTTCATTGAGTGGAA